AACCCCTCACGTGCGAAATTATAATTATTAATTATAGAGGGATCTCCTTTAAGATCAAACAATTCCATCGAATTGAGTATGACTGTATGTGTGATAGCATCTACTATACCAGGAATATCAATGAAACCAATTCTTGCAATTGCTCAGGATACCCTTTTTTAACTTCTAGGTCTATTTCTTAGTTCAAGATTTTCTTACTAACTGGAATAAAAGAATTAGTAGATCTGTTCCACCAAAAAAGCGAATGGGCTGGTGGGGTTACGAACTTATAATCAAATCATGGAGTAAATAGATAACCATATGGATCCCTACGTCGTTACATTCTAGTTAAGTTAGTAGGCGTAATTGGACTTTGACATCTCTATCGTTATTTGGATACCATATTAACTTCTTTGGGCTTCTATTGAATCGAGAAATAGGTTTGATTGTACATTTTTTGATCTATATATATAAATAAGGTAAGGTATCCTCCGGATAATTCAAATCGAATCAATTTGATGTCTGACTCAGGCCTATATGACCGATCGATAGAAATAACCTTTCTTTGTCATATATGGAATATATCACACTAGATACATATCATATTCATAGAATACAATTCACTTTCAAGATGCCTTGATGGTGAAATGGTAGACACGCGAGACTCAAAATCTCTTGCTAAATAGCGTGGAGGTTCGAGTCCTCTTCAAGGCATAATATTGAGAATGCTCTGAGCAATTCAATAACAGATTTCGGATCTAATCAATCAATATTGTATTGATATACCGAGTATCTTATCTGTTGATACGAAGTATTCCAGTAATCCACACGACCCGAGTCCGGACTGCTGTTGGAATTGGAATAGGTTCGGCAGTGGATCACGAGAGCTTGGCGATCTTCTCTATCTAATGAATGAGGAGTCCGTTTTGAAATCCACCCACCCCCAAGTATATGGATTCAACAGGAATCACACAAGGGTAGATTGATAGAAATCTCTGGTAAAATAGCCACCAGTATCCCAACGGATAAAGTACATTACATAGTCCGTTTTAGGAATTGGTGACTTACCCTACCCATTCATTGGCACTGGACGTTACCAAAATTTAAAATGGGTCGGGTCGAGTGAATTAGAGAATAGACAGACGTCTGTTGGCATTCCAGCCTTCCTTCTCCTTTCAGGGGCTATCCGAAAGAGAATCCAGTACCTCTTCTTCTCTTGGTCGTGAATAGAATATCTGAATAGGGCGAACTGGCCTCCGTGGATATCTTTGCTTCGGAACAAAATAATTAGAATTAATTAGGCTCGGGCAACTGGAATGGGTATTATCCATATGGGAGATCTTCCAATCGAGAAGATCCATCGACCTGAGACGAAGAGAAAGGTTTATCTATTTGTTCCATGGAGCTAATATGGAATAAACAAGTGTTTCCACGACTCTACCCCAAGGCCAATTCTGTTCCACTTATTTCATGGCCACATATTAAGGAATGGGAAATCTTTCTCCTATTACATGAATCAAATGGTTCACTTCATCCGGAAAAAGCCATCTTTTTCTCAACAATGTCTTTGCCATTTGGTCCAATAGCGTTCCATTAGATAGAAAGAGATTTGATAAATACTGATAACTCTCGGATAGAGTATTAGAACGGAAAGATCCATTAGCTAATGAACTATTGCTTCTAAGCCATCTCTGGCGATGAATCAACAATTCGAAGCGCTTTTCTTGCGTATTCTTGGTGAACCAGCGTTTATATAGAGATGTAGGAAGATTTGTTTGGGAAGTAATAAGCAGCCCCTTTGACATTTCTTCATCTGCAAAGAATTCTCGGCGTGAAAAGACAGAGACAAAGGGCTGCTCTTTGAATAGGAAAAAGAATGGATCCGCAGGGTCCCAAATGAATTGACTTATTCGAAAAAAGACTTGTTCTTTGGAATATCTATCACTTGTCTGATACTGCATGGTTACACTCTGCAAGAATTCCGAATCATTCTCTTGAACTCCTTTATGATAAATGATACGCTTGTCCCGAAATGCCCCGGCCCAATAGGGGAATCCCAATTCAGTGGGCCTTTCGATACAATCAAATAGATTGCCACAAAGGCGCCATATTCTAGGGGCCCAAACTATGCGATTAAATAAATCCTCCTCTATCTGTTGCGAGTCGAGGGCTCCTTCTCCTTCCCATTCTTCAAACTCCGATTTGTATTTTTCATATAGAAATCTCTGATCAGCGATAGAACAAGATCCATTTTGGATCATATCTAACTGATTCCTTGGTTCGGACCGAAGAAGTAATATCACTCGATTATTATCAAACTGACTGCAATCTTTTTCTGTCCGTGAGGATCCCACCAGAGCACCTTCTACTTCTAATAGGCCATGAACTAGATCAGAATCATTCTCAATGAATTTATAAGAAGTAATCCAATTTTTTTCATCGGGCCCAGGCGAAGACCAAAAATCTTGAGCGGACGATCCGGCAGAACAACTCAAAAGATAAAGAAGTATCGTTAATTTCTTTATGCTCGTTCCAAGCTCGAAGTACCATTTGTACAAATAAGAATTCCCTTCCTTACGTGACTTCTTCTTCATATAGATAGATATAGGATCTATGGGGCAATTACTTATAAGTACATTTTGGGCAACAGCCCTTCCTATCTGATAGAAAAAGATCCCATGATCCTGAACCGATCTTATCTGGGATCGCAAATGCCAAGTTTGTCTATGAAGAGCTGCTCTAATTGTATTAGTTTCTATAATTGATTTCTTCTGTGTAATACTAATTGATAGGGCCTCATTAATAAGTGCTACAAGATCTCGTGCATTGGAACCCATGGTTATGGACTCGAATCCGTTAGTATGGAACTTTTTCTTTTCCAAGAGAAATCCCCTAGTATATGAAAGAATGAAAAAGTGCTTTCGTTGTTGTGGAATAAGAAGCCTTCGTATTTTAATGCATGTATTTAATTTATTCGGAGCTATTAGAGTGGGATCCACTTTTTGGGGAATATGAGTCGAAGCAATAACAATAATATTTCTAGTGGAATATCTTTCACAATCCCTGGAGAGATGTTTCTCTAATAGACCTAGGGATAAGTAATTCGACTCATTCACATACAGATCATGAATGTTTGGAATCCATATTATACAAGGCGACACTGCTTTTGCTAATTCGAATTGAAGGGTGATATCAAATCGGTCTATTTTCGTCGTCATATACATAGTTAGCATATTCGTCATAGTTAGCAGCTCCGTATCAAGGTCATCATCAATATCGTTACTATCATAAATATCAATATCGATATCGTCACTATCATCACTATCGATATCGTCAATAAGATAACCTTTAGGCTTGTCATCCAGGAACTTTTTCGGAAATACCGTAATGAAAGGAAGATAGGAGTTTGTCGCTAGGTATTTGACCAAATAGGAGCGCCCAGTTCCTATAGAACCTATCACTAAAATACCCCTTGAAGGAGATAGGACTAAGCGGAACGAAAAGGGTTTTCCATGAGATGGCAAATGAAAACTATTAGCCCCACACGAGATTTGTGAATAAGTGATTGTCTGATAATGAGCAAGGAATATCCGTCTTTCTGCTAAACAGGATCTATTGAACTCATAATTCATTAGATACTTTTTATGAATGTCAACTAAGTATCGTAAATAAATTGATCCCGGTCGTTCAATCATTTGATAACCAGAGTCATTCTTTAATAAATGATCATTATGAGTCAGACTCAATAGAATTTGATCAATCTTTTTTTCTGTCGTTAAGGTGGAGAACTGAACCAAGAATTCTCTTTCTTCATCATCAATTGAATCACTGTTCGCAACCCAGGATTCTATTTTATCATCAATCCAATCACCGTTCACTTTTTTTCTTATCAATGAATAGATCTCTTTACTTGTACGACTTAGATGTCTCGTATTTCTCGAAAAGACGATTCGATTGATGGGATTTGGTATGACACTTATGAGATCAATGAGATTGCTACCCCACTTCTTAGAACATATTGATTTGATTCCATAAGCTGGATCACCCCCCACCAGTAGCATGTTGCCACCAGAAACCCGTATTTCTTCCATAGAATCCCCTAATTGTTCCAGAGCAACTAGAAAGAGATTCTTTAACCAAAAAGAATTCAGTTCAACTGCGGGATACCTATCCAGAAGTTTTCGCAACTCAATCATGTATGATTGAATCATAAAAGATTTGATCTTTTCTAACTCTGTCTGTAACTCACTAGCGGCTCGGGAAACAAAGAAAACATGTATACGAACGAGATATCCAACAACAAGAAGAAGGAAAAGGATTGAATAGAGGAACTCCCGAGCATTTGTTGATCTCAGATGTGTCCATATCAATAGAACGGGTGACTCATTATTTCGATGAATCATTTCTTCGGACAAAAGAAGATTCTGTAAACACGTCCGCGAAATCTCACTTATCAGCGTCCATTGTGGAAGAATCGACCCCAATATTTTCTGAGGAATGGGCCATGATATATCTGATCCATGCATAATATCATGAAAAATGGATACAAAAATGCTACTTAGTATCGGCAATGGATCTGAAAAAGTATCTAAAAGGGTGAAATTTAGATATTTGCACCCTGTCGAAGTAAGGAACCATGGCATATATGTTTGGAACAGATTCCATTTTGTTGAGAGATTTGAAAAAGAACTATCTCGTTGAAAGGTTTTATACATCTGTCCTTTCTCAACGCATTTCTTTAGACAAAGACTCAATTTTTTCCTCTTTGCGGATGGTAAATATTTCTGAGTGTGAATCAAACCCATGTTTGAATTTAAACTGAAATACTGATGTAAGTTCTTTCCTTCTGAATCAAATAGATTCATATCTGAAAGAGACTGACAATAAGTTCTTTCAAAATGGGCTATTTGTTCCTCCGTTAGAGGTGTTGCAGAAATGTCTGCGATCGAGTAAATAGCTTTATGAACGAATGAATCGGATCGAGTTGGAAAATGGAAAGATTTGTACAAGTTATACCTTTCGTCACCACTTTGTGGAAAATCGTTAGATATGAATATGTCAGATACTTGTGGCTCGATTGGTGAAATAGTCTCTCTCTCCAAAAAAATATGTTTACCGACGCACAAAGAAAATATTTTGTTGCGAATGAACAAGATATTGAGGAATTGTCCATATGTAAGATCATAATTATTGATACGGCTCTTTTCCACATAAAAGGGGAATCTTTTGTTACAATAGAACCAGAAGTGATGTGGATCATTCAAGAATCGAAGTCGATTTACTTTATAAAAAGAAGATAGCAATGAACTTCTATGAAATGGTTTCGCGGTATTCAACCAATTGTTTCGATCGTGGGATATCATCGAGAAATAGGAATCCGTGTTATTAAAGGATTCCTTGCGATTATTTCTAGGATGGAATGGGTTGATCATCCACTTTGGTATCTTTTTGAACAAAAAAGGGAATATTGTTCCTCCGTTGATCAAGAATTTCGGTCTTTGGGAAGTATCATGATCATCCAATAAGAAAGGTTTTAATTTATTCAAATGAACGAATTGAACACCTATTGATTCTAACAACTGATTGCAGAGTTGATCCCTCGGACCTTTCAATTCATAGATATAGATCTCGGACCTATGAATGGGGATATTCCCGATACTCACAAAGAAAAAAGGAAGTGACTTGGACAAAAATAGAAGTGACTTGGGCAAAAATAGAAATGACTTGGACAAAAAGAAACGAAGTGACTTAGACAAATCTTGTTTGTCGATAGCCTCGGACCAATCAATCGAATATTGATTAATACGTAATCGATCGAACACTACGAGAAAACGGTTTTTCTGTTCAGAAAAAAAATGTTCCAAATTATCCTGGAAATTCTTGCTCCCATTGGACCATTTGTATCTATATGCATCAGGATCCCGATTCATGGATCTCTCGGTTCGAGAAATAAGAGGATCAAACCATTTCTTCTGACTCTTTTTCAAATTTGATAAATGTTGGTTGATTGTATATTTCATTATAGTTATATGATTCAGAGTATCATTTCCTATTTGATCCCTTTGAATTCCATATTTGAAGTTGGGATCGGATCTATTCATTAAAAAGAATCGATTCGATACATTTCTTATGTACCCATAGGTTCTATATTGGATTTGAATCAGATCTCGCATCAATCTATATTTATTAACTGCCTCCATTATGTTGTTGCTAGCAAATACCGTTGTTTTTAATTTTGGATCTTCCAAATCATTCCCGCAGTAGATCCGGACCGATTTTTTTCTGATCCTTCGATAAAGAGATCCATTCTCTTCATAAAAAAGAAGAGGTAGAACCAATAAAGATTTTTTTTTCGATTCATCTCTGGAGTTTAGTACCTCATTCAAGAATCTTTTTTGATCCAATTTGTAGGAATCAATAGAACAGGCAAATCCCCTATGATACACCAGATCCGGCTCGGTTATTGATAAAGTGAATAGATCTATCATTTCTTGAAATCCCTCTTCTGATTCAAAACCGTGGTGTACCGTGTATCTCTCTTTGTGCCGATTATGAAATAGATGAAATAAATCAAAAAATGGATTTTTATTCAAGAATGAAATATTATTGGAACTGCCCATATCTGGTTCATCTTTCGGAAACATACCACATCCCAGATCTGATGAAATAGGATGAATTGAGACGGTATTTTGTAAATACGTAATTATCTTGAATATATCAACCATTTCTTTATTTTTCAATAGCCTGGAAGGGACAAAAGAAACATCTTGTTTTTTCTTCAAAAATTTCTGATCTCTAGCGGACTTCTCAGTAGGATTAGAACTTAGATAAAGTTCCGACCATCTGTCAGAAAAAAAAGAACGAATTGATCTTGTAGGATTCCCAAAAAATTCTTCGATTTCTTCCGGAAACAGATGATTATTCATCTCCTTATCACGTTCCGTGAATAGCTGGGACATTGAGGAAGATTCAAAAAGGCATTTCTGGAATCGATCTGATTCTATCTCTGTTCGTTCCGTTTGAAGAAAGGAAAGACCCCAAAGAATCGATCTTTCTTTTAGTTGCTGAATCTCTGTTTGCTCGATCAATGTGTAATATTCTGAATCCTCATTTCTAATGGAATCGAAATGCTCTATGGATTGATCAGAGGATCCTTTCCATTGGCTAGAATCCGTTACTTGAACCAAAATGGATCTTGTGGAATCATATTGAATATTTGACAATACATTCCGTACCTTGCTAAAAAACCGATCCTTGTTTACCAACCACACATTGTCTAACCAAACCAAATTCTCTCTCGATACCTTCCTCAAAAAATCTGATTCGTGCTGATTCTTTCCCCAGAATAGATCTTGCCGGAATTGCCACATATGAAATTGAGCACAATTTTGCAAAGAAATACCCCGCTTGTTTATCGAGAAGAGATGAGAAACATGCTCAATATCATTTGATTGAATAGTTGCCTCAGCTCCTTGTTGTTTGAAGAAAGCCTCCCCTTCTATTGGTCTTTTTTCACGAAAAGCAGACATGAGATAACAAATCAAGTCTTTCCCTAAGATTTCGAATAGTTGTCCCGAATTCAAGTTGATTATGTTTTGCTTCTTCCTCGGAGAAAGACGATCAAACAATTCCCAATCATGGTCCTTGCGGATCGGATTATCCGTATAGGATAAAAAAAGAAACTCCAGATATTTGCTATCTTTCTCTTTGAATGAGATCTCAATTCCAGCTAGGGTTTCATTAGATATCTTACAACTTGAATACCCCCTTTTTCCGATCCGGTTCCTCCACCACCGCGAACCCCGGTTAGATTCAGGCATGATCCACTTTTTATTTATATTTATTGGGAGAACCCAAGGACTCTCTTGCGGATCCACGAAACAACTATCCGAAATATTTTTCCTTTTTGGAAGATACAGGAGCGAAACAATCAACCTATTTATATTGGAAGACCAAAAAGATTCTTCCAATGTCTCATTTCTGGGTCCAATAGAATTCATAGGCATAGGAATAAGACACATCAAATAGAGATTTTTTCTTTCGACCATCTTTCGGTTATTAATACGAGATATAAGGACCGCTACTACAAACAGTACTATACCTTTGATCATGAAATAGCGATTGCTTGTTGAACCCTGTGAATCACGTGAAAGTAGGATACTCCAAATTCGGGGGTCAAAGAGTTTCAGAAAACGTTCTTGGTGGAAAAAAATGTGAATGAAAGATCCCACTGAATCGAATTTCATCCATGAATCTAAGAAATAGTGAGAATTCTTGATCTCTCTCAATATCTCTCTAAATTCGAAGATCCAGGATTTGAATTGATGTCGTTTCATTGATTCCTCCTAAAGATTTCATTTCAATTGGAATTTGGTTATTCACAATGTACGACGATCCCTGTTAAGAATCCCTATTAAGCATCCATGGCTGAATGGTTAAAGCGCCCAACTCATAATTGGCAAATTCGTAGGTTCAATTCCTGCTGGATGCACACCAACGGTTCAATAAGTCTATTGGAATTGGCTCTGTATCAATGGGATTCCATCATCCATACATAACGAATTGGTATTCAGAAATATGAACAGTAAGAACTAGAATTCTTATCGATACTGGAACTCATAAGAAAGAAAATGGATTTATGGATGGAATCAAATATGGCAGTAGTATTTACAGAAAAAAGTATTCGGTTATTGAGGAACAATCAATATACTTCTAATGTCGAATCAGGATCAACTAGGACAGAAATAAAACATTGGGTCGAACTCTTCTTTGGTGTCAAGGTAATAGCTATGAATAGTCATCGACTCCCGGTAAAGGGTAGAAGAAAGGGGCCTATTATGAGACATACAATGCATTACAGACGTATGATCATTATGCTTCAATCGGGTTATTCTATTCCACCTCTTATAGAGAAAAGAACTTAAAGCAAAATACTTACTAACACGGCGATACATTTATACAAAACTTCTACCCCGAGCGTTCGCAATGGAGCCGTAGATAGTCAAGGGAAATCCAATCCACGAAATAATTTGGTTTATGGACAGCATCGTTGCGGTAAAGGTCGTAATGCCAGAGGAATCATTACCGCAGGGCATAGAGGGGGGGGTCATAAGCGCCTATACCGTAAAATCGATTTTAGACGGAATGAAAAAGACATATCTGGTAGAATCGTAACCATAGAATATGACCCTAATCGAAATGCATACATTTGTCTCATACACTATGGGGATGGTGAGAAGAGATATATTTTACATCCCAGAGGAGCTAGAATTGGAGATACCATTGTTTCTGGTACAGAAGTTCCTATATCAATGGGAAATGCCCTACCTTTGAGTGCGGTTTGAACTATTGATTTACGTAATTGGAAGGAACCAATTAGGTTTACGACGAAACCTAGAAATCGATCACTGATCCAATTTGAGTACCTGTACGGGATAGACCTCAACGGAAAACTGTTGAGTAACGGCAGCAAGTGATTGAGTTCAGTAGTTCCTCATAGAAAATTATTGACTCTAGAGATATGGTAATATGGAGAAGACAAAATTGTTTGAAGCACGCACAGAACCGGAAGTGCCCCTTGTTTCAAAGAGAGGGGGGCGGGTTATTTTTATTCACATTTAATTTGATGGTCAGAGGCGAATTGAAAGCTAAGCAGTGGTAATTATAAAGACTCCCGGGGAAAAATAGAGAGGTCTCCTACGTTACCCGTAATATGTGGAAGTATCGACGTAATTTCATAGAGTCAGTCGGTCTGAATGCTACATGAAGAACATAAGCCAGATGACGGAACGGGGAGACCTAGGATGTAGAAGATCATAACATGAGTGATTCGGAAGATTTGGATTCCTATATATCCACTCATGTGGTACTTCATCATACGATTCATATAAGATTCATCTGTCTAGATATCATCATATACATCTATAAAGCCGTATGCTTTGGAAGAAGCTTGTACAGTTTGGGAAGGGGTTTTTATTGATAAAAAAGAAGAATCTACTTCAACCGAGATGCCCTTAGGCACGGCCATACATAACATAGAAATCACACTTGGAAAGGGTGGACAATTAGCTAGAGCGGCGGGTGCTGTAGCGAAACTGATTGCAAAAGAGGGTAAATCGGCCACATTAAGATTACCATCGGGAGAGGTCCGTTTGATATCCAAAAACTGCTTAGCAACAGTCGGGCAAGTGGGTAATGTTGGGGTGAACCAAAAAAATTTGGGTCGAGCCGGATCTAAGTGTTGGCTAGGTAAGCGTCCCGTAGTAAGAGGAGTAGTTATGAACCCCGTAGACCATCCCCATGGGGGCGGTGAAGGAAGAGCCCCCATTGGTAGAAAAAAACCCACAACCCCTTGGGGTTATCCTGCGCTTGGAAGAAGAAGTAGAAAAAGGAAAAAATATAGTGATAGTTTTATTCTTCGCCGCCGTAAATAGGAATATTGAAAATCCAATTTGAAATAATGTGATGGGCGAACGACGGGAATCGAACCCGCGCATGGTGGATTCACAATCCACTGCCTTGATCCACTTGGCTACATCCGCCCCTTATCTAGCTAAAGGATTTTCTCTTTTTTCCATTCATCATTATTGTATTTATTCTTACCTTCATACTTAGATCGAGATATTGAACATAGAATGCCAATCTTTAAATGGAAAAAATTACATCTAAAAAAAAGGAGTAATCAGCTGTGGCACGTTCACTAAAAAAAAACCCTTTTGTAGCTAATCATTTATCGGGAAAAATTGAAAAACTAAACATGAGGGAAGAGAAAGAAATAATAGTAACTTGGTCTCGGGCATCTACCATTATACCTACAATGATTGGCCATACAATCGCCATTCATAATGGTAAAGAACATTTACCCATTTATATAACGGATCGTATGGTGGGTCACAAATTGGGGGAATTCGCACCTACTCTGATTTTCACGAGACATGCGAAAAACGATAATAAATCTCGTCGTTAATTTAATTATTTATTACTTTAATAAGTAAAGTAGAATAGGTACTTTACTTATTAGGAACTTATCATTTGGGGATAATCTTATGAAAAAGAACTCTACTTCAGATACAGAAGTAAAAGGTTTAGCTAAACATATATGTATGTCTGTTTTCAAAGCACAAAGAGTAATTGATCAGATTCGGGGTCGCTCTTATGAAGAAACACTTATGATACTGGAACTCATGCCTTATCGAGCATCTTATCCAATTTTAAAATTGGTTTATTCTGCAGCAGCAAACGCAAGTCATAATATAGGTTTAAACGAAGCTGATTCATTCATTAGTCAAGTCGAAGTCAATAGAGGGACTATTGTGAAAAAATTGAGACCTAGGGCTCAAGGACGTAGTTATCCCATAAAAAGACACACTTGTCATATAACAATTGTATTAAAGGATAAATCGAATTAATTAGATTCCTATTTTTTTTTTGAAAAAAAAAATATATATAGATAGTAATTAGAGATAGTAATATAATAATTAATATGGGACAAAAAATAAATCCACTTGGTTTCCGACTTGGTACAACCCAAACCCATCATTCCTTTTGGTTCGCACAATCAAAAAAATTTTCTGTGTGTCTACAAGAAGATGAAAAAATACGGAATTGTATCAAGAACAATATACAAAAAAATAGAAGAATATCCTCGGGTTTGGGGGGAATTGCACGTATAGCAATTCAAAAAAGAATAGATTTGATCCAAGTCATAATCTATATTGGCTCCCCTAATTTATTAATAGAAGGTCGAACACGAGGAATCGAAGAATTAAAGATAAATGTGCAAAAAGAGCTTAATTCTTTAAACCGTAGACTAAACATTATTATAACAAGGCTTAAAAACCCTTATAGACAACCTAATATTCTTGCGGAATATATAGCTTTACAATTAAAAAATCGAGTTTCGTTTCGAAAGGCAACGAAAAAAGCTATTGAATTAACGAAACAAACGGATACAAAAGGAATTCAAATACAAATTGCAGGGCGTATCGACGGAAAAGAAATTGCACGTGTCGAATGGATTAGAGAAGGAAGAGTTCCCCTACAAACAATTTGCGCAAAAATTGATTATTGTTCCTATACAATTCGAACTATCTATGGAGTATTAGGAATAAAAATTTGGATATTTATAGACAAGGGATAATGGACTTTTATTTATCGTAACCTTAGAGTCATAATCTTATAGTGAGAAAAAATTACAAAAGAAAGAAAACTAATTCTTTAATTTTTTTATGTTAAAGTTAAATTAAAGAAAAACGAACAATTCTATAGGGTTTAATAAAAATATTTATTTATTTGGTAAAATTGCTATGCTTAGTGTGTGACTCGTTAATTTTTTTTAGAGTTTCTATAAAAAAAGATAGATTAAGACCTACTATATATTATATATATATAAATTATATATATATAATATAAACAGCTTACTAACTCTATAAACTAATAACTTATTGCTTTGTATTGTCGAGATCCCAAAAACCAAAAACAGTCACTATATGACTAGATCGATCATATAGTTATAGCAACTGGCATTTTTTTTTCTTTCCATAGAAATTTTATCATGAGTTCTTATGGATTAGATTAGTAAGAAAAAAAAAAAAATAAAAGAGGATATAGATAATTGGAAAGATGATAGAAAGGAATAATAAAAATAGCAATGATATAAGGTTCCAATATGCATGGCATGGTCTGTGAATTACTTTTTTAAAAAAACAGTGTAATAAAGCATCAATTCAATATTGATTGATATAATAATTAATAAAGAGCCTGGAGTTAATAAAAACTTAGTAGATTGGCTCAGGAACAAAATAAAATTTGTTAAAAGCTCCACTGTAGAGTTCAGGCCTAGACATTAATGGATAAGCTATAGGAACGACGAAACCTGTGACTACATAAGATTCTATTGAAAACGAATCCTAATGATTCATTGGGTAGGATGGCGAAACAAACCAAGAACAAATTAACTGCTTTATTTTGAAAGATCATGGATTGAACTGACTTTACGAATGAAACAGTGAGGAGTCAATATTCGCGCGCGAAACTTTTTATTCCATTTTGGATGATTCAAAAAGCTAAAGATTTGTTCAATTAGAAAAAAAAGCATTATGTATATCTCATCTCATAAATAAAAATACACATTTTTTTGTGATTTATATATACCACTCCCTATATCTATATAATGTAAGGAAATAAATTACATATCAAAAAATCCAATTACTTAGTATTTAGTTAGTGTATTATTTATTAAATATATCTTTATTTTTGATATTATTGAATCCTTTCATTCGCGAGGAGCTGGATGAGAAAAAACTCTCATGTCCAGTTCTGAAGTAGAGATGGAATTACGAAACAACCATCCATCAATTATAACCCCAAAAGAACTAGATTTCATAAACA